TCTGCTTTATATGATTATCAATCAAATAAAAAGTTATTCTATGTATCAATCCTTACATCCCCTACTACGGGTGGGGTGACAGCTAGTTTTGGTATGTTGGGGGATATCATTATTGCCGAACCCAATGCCTACATTGCATTTGCGGGTAAACGAGTAATTGAACAAACATTGAATAAGACAGTACCTGAAGGTTCACAAGCGGCTGAATATTTATTTCATAAGGGCTTATTCGATTCAATCGTACCACGTAATCTTTTAAAAGGCGTTCTCGATGAGTTATTTCAGCTTCACACTTTCTTCCCTTTAGAATCAAAATTCAATCAAGTAGAGCTCTAAATTCAATTATTTTTTTGTGGCGAACAGGTAGTTAGCTTATCAGAATCAAAGTAAAAATGAGAAGGATTGGGTTTTCTAAAGTTGCAGAATGTTGTTTTCGAGATCTTTTTTACCCATATTACTTATACTGATTAGTAATTAGAAAACTTCTATCAACAAGATGAAAGGGTTAATTCTTATTTTTGTGACATTATATTAGGCAAGGCAAATAAAACTAATTTAACCTTAATGTTCCGTATGTATTTATAATTCAAATAGATATATAGAGTCTTGCCTCTTTCTATATCTCCCAAGAATTTTCATTATTACTAATAATCTCTGTTGGGTCGTATTCTAACGGGAATTTGTAAGAAACTCTTTATTAAATTAAAATTAGTTAAAATTAGAAGACAAGAATAATATAATCAAACAAGCATACGAAATAAATGGATTATCATACATATATTCCATTCTATATTCCTTGCACTTATTATATACTCAATTATTATATATACTCACTTATAGTATAATTATATACGAATTATAATTAATAACTCATTTAAAAATTTAAAAATATATAATATAAGAATAACAGGTACAAATATTAAATCGAGGTACCCATTCTATGATAACTCTCAACTTACCCTCTATTTTCGTGCCTTTAGTGGGCCTAGTATTGCCGGCAATTGCAATGGTTTCTTTATTTCTTCATGTTCAAAGAAACAAGATTTTTTAAATCCGGCTTTTTTCAAGACTTAGACATGTATCATAACATGATATCCACTTTTTAGAATTTTAGAATATGTGGCTTCCTCCGAACATAAATTAAATAAAAGAGCTCGTATGCATGCGGAAACATGATATATGGTTAAAATTCTTATAGCTATTTAAAAATAGCTCAGGATCGGTGGATGTCTTAAATGAAAAGTAAATGTATCTAAATGGATGTAGATATCTATAGGGGATCGTATGAAGGGGATGCTAGTATTTGAGATCTAGCCGATTTGATGAATTACGTCTAAAGGTTCACATCAGAATAGTGCTAGTTGATGAGAGTTACTTCGGAAACAAAAAAGAGTAAAGTCCAATTTATTTTGGTTATTCTCTCAATTCCAATAAAATAAAATGCAACTGGATCTAGTATGAGTTGGCGATCAGAACATATATGGATAGAACTTATAACGGGATCTCGAAAAACAAGTAATTTTTGCTGGGCCTTTATCCTTTTTTTAGGTTCATTGGGATTCTTATTGGTTGGAACTTCCAGTTATTTTGGTAGAAATTTGATATCTTTATTTCCGTCTCAGCAAATACTTTTTTTTCCACAAGGGATCGTGATGTCTTTCTATGGCATCGCGGGTCTCTTTATTAGCTCCTATTTGTGGTGCACAATTTCGTGGAATGTAGGTAGTGGTTATGATCGATTCGATAGAAAAAAAGGAATTGTGTGTATTTTTCGTTGGGGATTTCCTGGAAAAAATCGTCGCATCTTTCTTCGATTCCTTATGAAAGATATTCAGTCCATCAGAATAGAAGTTAAAGAGGGTATTTCTGCCCGTCGTGTCCTTTATATGGATATCCGAGGCCAGGGGACCATTCCCTTAACTCGTACTGATGAGAATTTAACTCCACGAGAAATTGAACAAAAAGCTGCCGAATTAGCCTATTTCTTGCGTGTACCAATTGAAGTATTTTGAACTGAATTGAAAATTCAGTAATAAAACAAGTAAAAAATGGAAATAACTAATAGATCCATTAGATCCATCTCCTATAGCAAACCATTCCATTTTGGTAGAAATAATTTCTATTTTAGGTCCCATTTTTAGAATTAATGGATTAGATTAGATAGAGATGGATCATTTCTTGTGAATTATCTCTCTTTTGTCAACCAACTTTTCTTTTTATCCTTATCTTTTGGACTCCTTAATTAAATAACCAAAAAATGATTCTAACGATAACTAATCACAACTCTAAAATTTCTATCTTGTTTTGCCACTTATTTTTGATCATCACATCACACTATTCTTCAGAGGTTTTCCCGGACGGTGGGCGTGAGCAGCCGGAGAAATTTTTTGAAACATTTGATATTTTGATAGCAAAGGGAGTTAGTTCGTTTCCAAATACGAATAATATTAAGATTCATTACTTCAAATGGCTCTTTGGGGCATTTATCAAAAGGACGCAA